ATTCTTCCCAAGTGAAACCACACATAAAAATGACATTCCCATAAATTGACAAGGTAATATTTCCATTTATTCATCAGAAGAGGCGTATCTTTTGAAGCCAGAATTGATTTTCCTTGATATCTAACATAATGAATGAAAGGATCTTTCAGGAAACATAGGATGCCCGGAAAATCATTAGCAAAGACTTCGACAAGATGTTTTATTATTTTTCTATGTAAATAAATTCGCTCAAAAAGGACTCCAGAAGATGTTAATCGTAAATGAGAAGATTGTTTACGGAGAAAAAGGAAGACAGATTCGTATTCACATATATGAGAATTATATAAGAATAACAATAATCTTGAATTACTTTTTGAAAAAAAAGAAATAGCTTTATTTGGAATAATAACAATATTCCAATTCGAATACTCATGAAGAAAGAACCGCAATAAATGCAAAGAGGAGGCATCTTTCACCCGGTAGCGAAGGGTTTGAATCAAGATTTCCAGATGGATGGGGTAGGGTATTAGTACATCTGCCACATAATTTAAATGTGGGAATTTGTCCTCTAAAAAAGGAAATATTGAATGAATGGATCGAAAATGGTAAGATCTTACGATTTGTGCCCCTTCTAAGGAAGATATTAATCGTAAAGAAAATGGAATTTCCGCAATGACTGCAAATCCTTCTGATATAATTTGAGAGTACAAATTCTTGTTGTATCCTAAAAATGGATTTTGGTTAGAATCATTAGTGGAAATCAGCAAATGATTCTGTTGATACATTCGCGTAATTAAACGTTTTACAATCAGTAAACTAGATTTATTATCATAAGCTACATTTTCCAACAAAATAGATCTATTTAAACCATGATCATGAACAAGTGCATAAATATACTCCCGAAAGATAAGTGGGTATAGGAAGTCATGTTGCCTAAATCTATCTAGTTCTAAATATCCTTTTAATTCCTCCATTTATTTAAAATTAGATTGAAACCCGGGATAGGAGATTTGATTTCTTGGGTTATTAAATGACACATAGTACGATACAGTCAAAACAGGATATTTAAGAAAAGACTAGATAGATACCCCGGAAACAGATAAGACTTATCAACGGACTCTTTATCCTTTCTTTTTCCATCTAATGAAAATCTAATTAAATCGGTTTATGTTCATTATAGGATAACAAGATGGTTAGAAATCCTTTATTTTTTCAACCCAATCGCTCTTTTGATTTTGGAAAAAAAAGATTTTTATCAATATACTGCTTTTCTACACATTCATCCCCACACTCTAATGGAGAATATCTACTAATAATTAGGATTAAAAAAAATCGATAATCTACTTATGGTAAAAACATTTCCCGTATCAAGCACTAATATATTTTTAACGTTTAATTAGATCGGGTAATTATTCAAATTAAGAACATAAACTCGTTGCTTTTTTTTGTTTCCCTAGAATTGGAGCCAAGGGGCTCTATCCATTTATTCACTTAATCCAACTTTAATCTTTTTTTATTTTTTTTTTCGCGTCAAGAATTCAAACAAGATTTTGTATCGATCCGATAAGATACGAATAAAATATTCTCAAAATTCTCCATTAATGCGACATGCTGCTTTTTCCATTCCTTCCTTTCAGGATCAGTCGCGGTCTTACAAAGCTCTACCGATGGTATCGACGAATCCGTTACTTCATACAAATGTGTAAAAAATGCTAGTCGCACTTAAAAGCCGAGTACTCTACCGTTGAGTTAGCAACCCGAATCAAAATGTATAGATCCAATCGGAATCAAAAAAGAGATTGAATTACACAACGCAATCAAAATATTAAAATAGAAAAAATATTTCTAAGCGATTCTGAACATAAAAATGAACAGATCAGATGCAAATACAATGACGTCTAAAATAAGAAGATAGATTAAGATAAAAATATAAATCAAATGTAAATTGATCGACTACCACAGATTTTATTCGTATGTTATACATTATTATCTTATCCATTTTTTTTATTAAAAAAAAAGAAAGACTTCTTGTATCCCAGCAAATCCAATGAACCCATCGTTTGAAAAAAGTAAAAAAAACCAAGTCTATAGAACAGAGAAATAGATACATTTATTCACGATCGGATTATATTTGTTTGATATACTGTTGTCAATATGAATGTTGAGAAAAGAACATAATGTAGAAAACCATAAATTAAAATACAAAATGATTCAATATTCTCTATTTAATTCAACAATATTTTATTATTAAATTCAATATTTTATTGAATTACTATAACTATAATCAAAATCAAATAAAAAAAAAACGAATGACTTGTATTGAATTGACACTGCATAAATAATAAAGATAGATACAAAAAGGTATAGGTGTAAAAAAAATTCGGAGAGAAGTATAAAAAAATATTGCTTGGGTTTACTCAATCAATATAAGTAAAAAAAGCAAGCTTAAATACCATGTTTTTTTATTTGATTTGTTCAGTTCATAAAAAAAAAAAAAGAAAGTTAAAGTTTCAACGAAAACCAACCATTATTGATTGAATTAGCAATAATATAAAATTTTCTATTTATAGATCCAACTACTTCATTTATTCACTTTCTTTTTTTTCTATTTATCTGTCTTATTTTTTCTATTTATCTGTCTTATATGAATTTATCTTACTAAAATAAAAAAAGAAGATGTTGTCGTTATAGACGACAACATCTTGTGGTAGTAATAATAAATGGGTAGGAATAGAACAAAAGAGGGGGAGTAATATAGAAAAGTTTATACAAAGTTATATACAAGTCATCCCCCTCCCCCTTTTTTTTTATTTCATTAATTTAATTTCATCTGTTGATTAAAGGAAAGTTCCATAAAAACTCCCGCCTTCTTTGAAATATCATGAACAGTTCCCGTAGGTTGAGCGCCCTTTTCAAGGAAATATAGAATAGCGGGAACATTTAAATAAGTTTGATTCTTTATCGGATCATAAAAACCCACTTTCCGAAGATCTCTTCCTTCTCTTCGGGATCGAACATCAATTGCAACGATTCGATAAACCACCCATTGGGATAGATGTAGATGAATAATACTCCCCCCCTAGAAACGTATAAGAAGTTTTCGCCTCGTACGGCTCAAGCAAATTCGAAATTATGTCTATGTATAGAATTTTTAATTCATATTAAATAGATCCATAAAATCATCAAATCAATTAAACTATGATTTAAGTGCTTTTCCTTATTCTTATTATTGTCCGAAAAAAGAAAAAAAATCATTCGTATTCATATCCTCATAACTCAAGTTGGATAATTTTCAAATAACCCAAAAGAAAACCTTTAGGCATTTCGTTTATTGAGCGGTCTCTAACCACGCATTTTTTGTCTGTCTCCTTTAGAATTTTTTTGATTCTTCATTATGATCTATTTATTGAGACAACTGAAAACGGTATTTACTTGTTCCAGAATTCTTTATCGTTCCCTTGAATCGTTGGGTTTAGACATGACTTCGGTGATCTTTAATCATTTCAAAAAATGGCAGCAACATACCATTTTTGTAATTTCTTTCTATCAAAGAATCATACAAATGGTTGATTCCCGCGTGATACACTTTTGATCGAAACAGTTTTACCAATTCCAAGCAATTTTCCTTATGAATTTTAAACTTACTAGAATTGGATCCTTTCGATTTCTATATCGAAAATATATTTACGAAGTTGTTTCAACTTATTAATTAACACTAACCCTAGATCCGTGCCCCTAAAAAATGAATCAATACTTTTTACTCGAGCTCCATCATGATCATGTACTATTTACACCACAACCCCCCAAAAAATGAGGTTTTTCTAGTGGAACAGAACAAACGATGTCGAGCCAGAAGCACCCTCATTCCTATATAATATATATAAAAAAAAAATGGCGGATGTCAGAATCCACAACCGACCATATCCTTCAAGTCGCACGTTGCTTTCTACCACATCGTTTTAAACGAAGTTTTACCATAACATTTTTTTGCTGTAACCAGTATGTAATTGATTCAATTATGGAATCATGAATAATCATTGGTTCTATCGGTACATAGTAATCTATACTTTTATGAATAGGTAATTTATGAAGAAGTCTCAGCAAGAATTCAATTTAACTCCATAGATTTTTATATTAGAATTTCAAATTCTAATATAAAAATTCGAAATAATAAATAACACAAATAAATTCTTTTTTTTTTAATCTGCATCTTCAATCTTCAAGTGACTTGAAAAAATAGATTCATCAATTTAACACTTCTTCAAGTACCAAGGACTCGTAAGACATTATTCAAAAGATTAAATTGATTGAAAGATTTCCTATTTCAATATCATTACATTATTTGAATAAAGTTTTACAGTAAAAAAAAGTAAAAACCGTATTCTCATAATAAGATAATAAGAGAGAGAAATTCATATTCTGATTAATACATCAATCATTTCAAACAAATAGATAGAGATAGATCAAAAAAAAATTAAATTTGTTTTTTTTTTTCATTAGTTTAATTAATTTAATGGGGTGGAGAATAAAGACTGATTTAAGGGAGTATTGGGGTTGTTTTTATTTTTGATAAATCATAATCGAAAGAAAAGAATAGGAGATTCCCATATCTATCATATCTAAACAAATGTTTTTGAAAGTAATTATATATATATTCTATATATTCTATGTTAAATATTTTTCATTTAGGGATCACAAATCTATTTTCGCAAAAATGAATTGAAATAAATAAAGTTTTCAATGAAATAGAACGATAACAAGACATACATATAAGCATTTCTTCATTTTCTGCGTAGTTTATTTGACTTGAAAAAATTCAATAATCTTTTTGCAACCTTTACCTAAGGTAAAGTGAATAAGATATTAAACTTTGTCTCAATTGTTACATAGATTTACAATTATTCATTAGAGAAAACACAAAAAAGAATCCTAATCCTATAGATTATTGATTGAAGTTAATTAGTACCCCAATATCAAAAACACACCCGTTTTTAAAAATTTAAAATCAGGCTGCACCACTTAGAATGCAGCATTTAAAATTCCAATGAATATCGTAAGTAAGGCTTTTTTTTTCTTTTTTATGACTAACGAACTTCAATATGAGAGGGATAGGCATACAATAAAAAGCCCGTCCCCGGATTTTGCTTTTTTAATTAAAACTCTTTTCTCTTCTTTTGATCTATGCTCCCATCTTACCTGGATACAAATCGATTCAATTATATTTGTGTGTTATTTGGTGTTATTTGAATACGATTCCATTTTTGAAAAAGATATAATTCAGATAAGAAGATAAGAATCAATCATTATAAGAATAATAAGAAAAAAGAATCATATTCTATATAATATTATTTATTATTTGATTATAGTCTTAATAAAAAAACAGAAAGTTGTTTTAAAAAAAAAAAAGACAATCTTTTCTTATGATAGAAAATATGTATTCTAATACAATATTAGAATATATATAATCTGATATGATATATTACAATATATATAATCTGATATGATATATATAATAGGTATGTTCTGGGACGGAAGGATTCGAACCTCCGAATACCGGGACCAAAACCCGTTGCCTTACCACTTAGCCACGCCCCATTTTATATTTATATTCGACATTAATAAACACTAATATTGTTATTAGTTGTTCGTCAATTATAGTCCAAATATCGATAGAATAGATTGGCACTAGGATTTTGATACATTTAGATATCAAATTAAACGAAATTTATTGATCATTACATATAATTCAATTAAGATATTGTATGAAAGTATGATTTCTTCTATTCTCTTTTCATTTTAGAATTGAAGTATTTTTGATTGAGTTAGTTCAAATCAAAGAAAAGTTTTTTGGTCTACCTTCTTTTTATTTTTTAATTTTGAGTTTTTACTCATTTTTTTCTAGAACTTAAACTAAAAAAAAAATAACATTATATTATCAATTATTAATAACTCATATTAAGAACTCAATCAAAATCAAAATAAATACAATTATCTTCAAGAACAAAACAAAGAACAAAATGTTTGTTATGCTTAATATCTTTAGTTTGATCTGTATCTGGCTTAATTCTGCTCTTTCTTCAAATAGTTTTTTCTTCGCCAAATTGCCCGAGGCCTACGCTTTTTTGAATCCAATCGTAGATATTATGCCAGTAATACCTCTGCTATTTTTTCTCTTAGCTTTTGTTTGGCAAGCTGCTGTAAGTTTTCGATGAGATCTTGAATACTGTCCTAGAAAAATTCATGATTTGTTCTAAAAAAAATTCTAACAATTGATATGATAAGATCAGATAAGTTTTATAGTATAAAACTTCGATTCAAATATTGAAATTCTTGTATCGCCACAAAAAGTCTGGGGATCACCTCATTTCCGCATTCGGACCTTTTTTACATTGAAAGAACTTATTAGAGTCCCCCACAATATCTAATTGTGGGTATGAAAAAAATGGGTAATGAAAGACTTGACTCATATTCCATTATAAATGAATTTCTGAAAATTATTTTCTATTTCTAGATTTATAAAAACCATTTCTTGGTGTCAAAATAAGATATATGTGGTATAAAAATGGAGAATCTATTCTCTTTTTTTTCCCCCCCCAAAAAAAATGATCTTGGAGATTGTGTCATGCTTACTCTCAAACTATTTGTTTACACAGTAGTGATATTCTTTGTTTCTCTCTTTATCTTCGGATTCCTATCTAATGATCCAGGACGTAATCCTGGACGTGACGAATAAAAAAGAAAGTTTTTATTTTCCTTGATCGATTTTTAAATGTTCTTAGGATTTTATCTATTCCACATCTTTAACTATTAAATAAAAAAAAAGACTCGTCTAAATTGAAAGATAAATAAAAAAAAAAATACCAAGTCATTGACAAAAGCGGAAAGAGAGGGATTCGAACCCTCGGTACGAAAAACCCGTACAACGGATTAGCAATCCGACGCTTTAGTCCACTCAGCCATCTCCCCCATCTGAAAAGGATAATTACTATGTTACATTACACAAAAAGTAAGGTTTGAAAAAAGGGTCTTTCTTTTATACCTCTTCTTTTCTTATATTATTTTTATTCTATTATTAGTTTATTTAGTTTATTATATAGATATATAATTATCTAGTTACCTATATAATTATAAATACCTAAATAAAATAATATATATTTTATAAGTAAAAAATCAAATAAATATATAGTAGTAATTTATATAAGTAAGAAATATATAAATAATATAAAAAGTACCTCTTTGATTTCGTCTGCAAGAGCTTTTTAAAATTCTACGGCCTGGCCAGGTCAGTACCTCGCCGGGCCTTTTTTTTGTTCCAATGACTATTATTTGAAACAAAAAGGCTTGTTATGGAATAAAAAAAAAAACGTGTTATTTAGTTATTTAAATGAATTGAATCCTTTTTCCCTAATTTCATAGGTCCTTGAACAAAGCACGTCATTCTTTTCTGATCCTATCTTATTAATTATTAATACCCATTTTTTTGTTCGACAAAAGATACATTTATATACAATAATCACATTG